TATATGAATCAGGGAAAAACTCCATGAAAGGAAGATTAATGATTCATATAAATCACTTAGTGGAAAATGTCCTGAATAAACCCAACGAGTAACTAATAATCCTGTTATACAGGAAAAAGTCATTATCATCCCCCTTTCGGATGAATCATATAGTTTTACGATTTCATCGACTAAAAAAGTTATGAAATGAATTGTAATTACAATTGAAACAATCGAAAAAGAAATATGAGTTAATATATGCTCTAAAGTTGAAAATATCATAATTTTTTTTTAAGGAGTCCCATAATTATAAAAAGGAAATTGGAAATTGAATTCATTATAGGATCTATTTACTTTTTTTAGGAGATGACATGCCGCCACTCGGACTCGAACCGAGATGCTCTAGCACTGCTTCCTAAGAGCAGCGTGTCTACCAATTTCACCATAGCGGCTTGTCTTGAATTCATAATACCCTATGAATAAGCAATCGTCTAGATTTAAGAATTAAATTGTTGCAATCTTTTTTAGGAAAGATTCAAATTGATGAATAAAAATTCGTTCAAATAGGTATTTGAAGGTTCATTATTTGAATTTAGGGTCTTAGTTTTATTGTGTATTTTAGACTCTCCTCGACTTGAACTCTTGGAAAACTAGATAGTCCAACTATGAATTAAGGGATAGAACCCCCCCCCCCAAAAAAAAAACATTTTTGTTTTGTTTTAATGAACTGTTTTTGATTTATTTGATTTCAAACATCGAAACCAAAAAATCCATTTTATCAATGAACAAAAAAATTTGTTAAGTGTTTTTGAGTGGATTGATGGAAATAAATATATGGGAGTCTATATAGGAATTCATAGAAAATCCAAAAAGAAGAAAGTTGCACAAAAAGGTTTAGAATTTTAATCAATTAGTTTCAATGATTTTGATTTTTTACTCGCCTTTCTATAGAGAAAACGTGGATCTAGAGAAAAAAGAAAACCTTATATTATTGCTTATATTATTGTAAGAAACAGGCTGATGGGGAAAATAATACTCCCCACCTTGGAAATGAGAAAATATACTAAAAAGACAATTACGTATCTTATGTTTTTTTGTCAAAAAAAAAAAGGATTCTTTTTTTTTTTTTTGAATTCAGTACGGTAAAGAGAAAAATCCTTATTCTAATTCTAAGAGTGAAACAAATTCCATTTCCTATTGATTAACTCAACAGGGAATGGAAAGCGGAAATTTTATTTTCGAAACAAAATGAGTCAATTTTTGAGTCAAGCCGATTCAGATTATTGTAACATGTTATGTTTTATTACTTATTTTATTTGTTTGTTGCACAAAAAAACTTTTTGAATTCCCGGTAGAAATAGATTTCCCTAAGGAAAACGCTTTTAACGCTGCCCGATACCCCTTCCTTTTCCAAAAATTTTTACGAATACGCTTTTTTGATGCAGAAGTACGTTTTTTTGGAACTGCCATTTCAATCAAAATTAAGAGATTACTCATTGGTATAGCTGGATGTGAAAGACATCTATTCTTCAAAAGAAATTTTCGCTTTGCCAATTCATTATGTATTTCTTTTCTAGATAATATTTTTGATTCTAAAAATCAAAAAGAATACATAAGATGCGTGAAAGATATGGGAAAATTGCATAAACTATTTTTATTACTAAAAATAAAAGAATATTCTTTTATTTTTTAGTAACTTGTCAAATTCGCGAAAAATATGCCTAATTTAACTTGAATTTGAAAGTTCGAAGGAGACTAGTAATTAATCTGCTTTTTTCATATGATTTGACCAATTGTAACTTCTTGATTTGAATATTTGAAGTATTTAGCAGAAACTTCTAAAGTTTAAGTATAAAAAGAAATAAAAATTCTATTTCTATTTAAGTTATTAAATTAGTGCATATCTTTATTTTTTTATTGACTCCTTTCAAAAAGAGGTAAGATCCGGTGAATCGGAAACAATTAATATTAATTAAGAATTAAAAAACTTTTTTTATGGAACAGACATATCAATATGCGTGGATCATACCTTTCCTTCCACTTCCAGTTCCTATGTTAATAGGAGTGGGACTTCTTCTTTTTCCGACAGCAACAAAAAATCTCCGTCGTATGTGGGCTTTTTCGAGTATTTTATTGTTAAGTATAGTCATGATTTTTTCAACTAATTTGTCTATTCAGCAAATAAAAAGCAGTTCTATCTATCAATATGTATGGTCTTGGACCCTCGATAATGATTTTTCTTTAGAATTCGGCTACTTGATCGATCCACTTACTTCTATTATGTCAATGTTAATCACTACTGTTGGAATTATGGTTCTTATTTATAGTGATAATTATATGGCTCACGATCAAGGATACTTGAGATTTTTTGCTTATATGAGTTTTTTCAGTACTTCGATGTTGGGATTAGTTACTAGTTCGAATTTGATACAAATTTATATTTTTTGGGAATTGGTTGGAATGTGTTCCTATCTATTAATAGGGTTTTGGTTCACACGAACTCCTGCAGCAAATGCTTGTC